TTGGAACAAATTACTATAATTCGTCCCCGACGACGGATTAGTCGACATTTTTCACAAATTTTACGAACGGAAGCTCTTATTTTCATATTTGACACTCCTTACTTTAATTTTGAATCCACTTTTTGGAAGAAAATAAGTTTCTTGAAATTTTCCATTTCGAGTCGTATTCCTACGAAAGAAATGGTGAAGTTAAAAAACACCTAATCTTTCGAATCTTTGTTGCGGAGTCGATAAATTATACGACCTCTGGTTGAATCATAACGACTTACTTCAATTTTTACTCTATCTCCTGGCAGTATCCGTATAAAACTACGTCGGATCTTTCCTGAAACATAACCTAGAATCATATCTTCATTATCTAAACGAACCCGGAACATACCGTTGGGAAGCGATTCAGTAATTAAACCCTCATGAATCCATTTTTGTTCTTTCATTCCAGGCAAAACCCCCTTGAAGTATCAACTAGTGGAGGAAGAACCCTATTAGAGAACCCACCCCTTCTCTTTTCTTTTTCACAAAAAAGAAGTTTCATATCGGATATTAGAAAGATTACCATATATAACACAAGATTTCTCCGCCTATTCTTTCTAGTCGAGCCTCTCGGTCTGTCATTATACCTCGAGAAGTAGAAAGAATTACAACCCCCATCCCACCTAAAATTCTAGGAATTCTTTGATAGTTAGAATAGATTCGTAGACCCGGCCGACTTATCCGTTTTAAATTTAAAAGATTTCTATAAGTCCTTTTCCTATTCCTTCTATGTCGTAGGGTTAAAACCAAAAAATATTTGTTGTTCTCTCGATGTTTTCTCACATTTTCGAGAAAACCCTCTCGTAAAAGTATTTTAACAATACTTTGGCTGATATTAGTAGATGCTACTCGAACCACGCTTTTTCTATACATATCGGCATTTCGTATAGAAGTTATTATGTCAGCAATAGTATCACTACTCATGATTAATTAAAATTATTGGTGCCCCCAAATTTCGATATAATCAACATGTTTTTCTTTTTTTTTTTTTTTTTTACGTGTTTGTTTATAAATATTAATTTTGAAAGGTATATACGTGAGAGAAAATCTACTAAATGAATCTTAATTTATTTCTTTTAAATACCCTACTATAAACATATCGTGGTCTTATTTTATAATACCTCGGGAGCTAATGAAACTATTTTAGTAAAATTGAACTGTCTCAATTCTCGGGCAATCGCACCAAAAACTCGAGTTCCTTTTGGATTTCCTTCTTGATCAATCACAACTGCAGCATTGTCATCATATCGTATTATCATACCGTTGTCACGTTTAAGTTCTTTACAAGTACGGACAATTACAGCTCTGACCACTTCTGATCTTTCTAGAGGCATGTTTGGAACTGCGTCTTTGATCACAGCAACAATAACGTCACCGATATGAGCATATCGACGATTGCTAGCTCCTATGATTCGAATACACATCAATTCTCGAGCCCCGCTGTTATCTGCTACATTCAAATGGGTTTGAGGTTGAATCATATCATTTTTTTATCTGTTTTTTACAATACAAAGGTCGAAGAAAAAAAGAAATATTATTTGTCCAAAAAAAAAAGAAACCTGCACCCACTATTTTTAAGTTTTTAAGTAAGGTCTATTTCTTTTTTATCCCAAAACGATAAATTGAGCTCGTATAGGCATTTTGGACGCTGCTATTGAAATAGCCCTTCTGGCTATAGTTTCTGTTACTCCACCCATTTCATAAAGGATTCGACCTGGTTTAACAACCGCTACCCAATATTCGGGAGAGCCTTTACCTGAACCCATACGTGTTTCTGCGGGTCTTACTGTAACCGGTTTATCTGGAAATATACGAACCCATATTTTTCCACCGCGACGTGCATTTCGTGTCATTGCTCGTCGACCTGCTTCTATTTGTCTAGATGTGATCCAAGCGGGTTCAAGTGCCTGAAGAGCGTATTTACCAAAACAAATAGTATTACCTCGATAAGATATTCCCTTCATTCTTCCTCTATGTTGTTTACGGAATCTGGTTCTTTTGGGGTTATAGTTGATGGTTTGTTTTGAATTCCATCTCTACTACAGAACCGGACGTGAGAGTTTCTTCTCATCCAGCTCCTCGCGAATAAAATAAATTCAAATGAAAGATTTTGAGTTCAATTTGAATTCTATTCAGATATAATGCATAGATGTATTTATATTTAATTTTAATAACTGAATCATGGATTTCATTTAATCTAGATCAAATCTTATTAATTTGTATATCTTGATTTCTTTATTTTGTTTGTATAGATATATATAATAAAATAATAATAATGAAATTAAATATATATATTAATAACTATAACTATTAATTAATATAACTCTTTTTTCTTCTATTTATCATCTTTTTTCTTCTATTTATCAATATTAGAATGTTAAAAGGAATCTTTTTTTTGTTTTACTCTTTATCGTATTGGATTGACCTAAATTTAGCAATCCAAGAAAATAAAGTTTTCGCGGGCGAATATTTACTCTTTCCATTTCTATTTCAGTTCTATCATTCGTTCATAACTTTTCCGAATAGATGAATTGGTCTCTGGTCGGTTCCGCCATCCCGATCAATGAATCATTTAAATTCATTTTCATAGAATCTTTTGAATTCACAGGTTCCGTCGTTCCCATCGCTTCTTATTTAATGGTTAGGTCTGAATTCTACAATGGAGCTATTAGTTCTTGAGTCAATATTCTTAGTCTTTATTGGCTCGAAGCTCTTTATTTTTTGTTCGATGAGCAGATCCATTTAATGATGAATCCGTATTGATGCTTTATTACACAGATTTTTTATGAGATGACTCATAGACCTTACATGTTGGAATTATATATCATCAATATTTTCTTTCTTCCTCTCATCCTTCCATTTATCCATACCCTTTCTTTTTTTTATTATTAACAATTTAGGAGCAGATTTTTAAATTTTAATAACTATTTAATTTGAATTTTAATAACTAATAAAAAAGATTTCAGTTGCTACAACAATATGAACAATATATCATATCTTGACTAGTTCTTTGGATCCAGATAATACGAAGTGATGAGTTGGTTATTACTTCTATAGTTATTTGTTTATACTATGGGGCTGGTTTTTATACTAACCCCCAAAAAACCAACGAGTCACACACTAAGCATAGCAATTTTATCAAAAGATTAATTTCATTTTTATTAAACCCTATAGAATTATAATTTATAATTGTTCATTTTTTTTTATTGAACAGAAAAGAAGAAACGAATTTCTTTTGTTCCATTGCTGGATAGAATAAAAAGGGAAATAAGGTTTATTATTCCCCCTCGATAAATATCCAAATTTTGATACCTAATACCCCATAGATTGTTCGAACTGTATAGCAACAATAATCAATTTTAGCTCGAATGGTTTGTAGTGGAACCCTACCTTCTCTGATCCATTCAACACGCGCAATTTCTTTTCCGTCGATACGTCCTGCAATTTGCACTTGAATTCCTTTTGTATCTGCTTGTTCAGTTAATTCTATAGCCTTTTTCATTGCTTTGCGAAAAGAAACTCTATTTTTTAATTGGCCGGCTATAAATTCTGCAAGAATATTAGGGTTTCCATAAGGCTTTTCAATTCGTGCGATAGCAATGTTAAGTTTTCTATTTACAGAATTAAATTCTTTTTGTAAATTCATCTGTAATTCTTCGATTCCTCGGGGTCGACTTTCAATTAATATTTTTGGAAATCCCATATAGATTATTATTTGGATCAGGTCGATTCTTTTTTGAATCTCTATACGGGCAATTCCCTCGACGCCAGAAGACGTTTTCATATTTTTTTGTACATAATTCTTGATATAATTTCTTATTTTTTGATCTTCTTGCAAACCCTCAGAATAATTTTTTGGTTGTGCGAACCAAAGGGAATGATGACCCTGGGTTGTACCAAGTCTAAAACCAATTGGATTTATTTTTTGTCCCATGTTCCCCCATTACTATACATATCATAATACGACATAGTTGTATCCTTTTTTTTCCGTTTAGGTTTTTGTGACCATGTAATAGAGTCGGTATCTATATATCCACCCAAGGATATATCTTTCATTACAATAGTTATATGGCAGGTAGGTTTTTGTATCGCAAAACTACGCCCTCGAGCTCGAGGTTTTAATCTCTTCACGATAGTACCTTGATTTACTTCAGCTTTACTAATGACTAAATTTGCTTCATTCGAACTCATAGTGATACTCGCATTTGCTGCTGCAGAATAAACTAATTTAAAAATGGGATAACATGCTCGATAAGGCATGAGTTCTAATATCATAAGTGTTTCTTCGTAGGAACGCCCACGAATTTGATCAATAACTCTTCGCGCTTTGTGAGCAGACATAGATATATGTTGACCTAAAGCGTATACTTCTTTTCTCATAAAGCTCGCCTCCTACTAATCAATTAATTATATTGTTAGTATAATATTATATATATTTATTTTTTAATTTTAACGACGCGATCTATTATCGCTTTTTGCATGTCCTCGGAAATTTAAAGTAGGTGCAAATTCTCCTAATTTGTGTCCTACCATACGATCCGTTATATAAATAGGTAAATGTTCCTTTCCAGTATGGATAGCAATAGTGTGGCCGACCATTATGGGTATAATGGTAGATGCGCGGGACCAGGTTGTTATTATTTCTTTTTCCGCTTTTGTGTTAAGCTTATTTATTTTTTTTAATAAATTATTCGCTACAAAAGGATTTTTTTTTAGTGAACGTGTCACAGCTTCCTCCTATTTTTTTTTTTTGTAAAGACGAAGAAAGAAATTCTATTTTCTCTCCTATTTACTACGGCGACGAAGAATCAAATTATCACTATATTTATTCCTTTTTCTACTTCTTTTTCCAAGTGCAGGATAACCCCAAGGGGTTGTGGGTTTTTTTCTACCAATTGGGGCCCTCCCTTCACCACCCCCATGTGGATGGTCTACAGGGTTCATAACTACTCCTCTTACTACAGGGCGCT